CGAAGACTCTTGTGTGCGCGATGGTTGGGCATGAATGGAGCTTGCTCGGTAGAAAGGAGAGTAAGCTTTCGGGAAGTAGAGACCGAACTGATTGGTTTGAGAAAGAAGGTTCGTATACGTAAGAATACTGGAAAGTCAAAGTCAGGCAAGGGGCGTGCGATAAGGGACATTACCTTAGCAGAACTGCTTGCTTTCAAAGGAGACATCGGAGTCACCGTGTGAGAAGCTTGGGTACCTTCACAGGGGGATCCTGAAGAGGTAGCCACAGAAGCCAGAAGCTAACGGAGCCAAAGGATACCGCCTTCTCAATTGTCTTTTCTACATCTTTACCAGGCATTGCTGGCTCAGGGGAAGACTGGCTCTCTGAATCGTCGTTTTTGCTAGGGCCACCCAGACTTTGTTTTCCCTTCCCGAACCCTATAACCGCCCTTTTTTCACTTTAACTTCCTTTCGAGTAGGGGTAGGCCCCTCTTCCAATGAGTTGAATCTTGACCGCACTTCCTTAGCATTTCTTCTTTTCGACCATAGCCATAAAGAGAAGAGTCTGACCCAGAAAGCCATCTTGTAGAGAATGAACAGTCGATTTTGGCAACCGGGGACCAAACCACTAGCCTAGATAATCAAAGAGGCGCGGGCTGCTATCTTCTTATTATTATACGATAACGAGATTGGTCCCAAGCCGAATCCAAGTACCGGTGCTTGCTATCAGTAGAAGTCTCAGCCTTCGTTCGCGCCCCCAACACCAACGGAAACTAAAAAAGAAAGGGGAGAAAAAAACCACTCAATTGACCAACGAAGTTCAAGAGCAATAGTCACTCGTCCATCCATCGATATGGGAGCATACCATAGCGAAAAGAGATCCTCATGAGGAGATCCGGGAGAAGAATCAAAGGAATACGGGGCTCAGGGACTGCAGTCAGCCGCTTCCCCTGTAGTCGTCAGCTCCTTCTTGACAGATCCGATCGGGTGTTCATAATCTGGAGTAAAAGGATTCGAACCTTTGCATGCCGGTACCAAAAACCGATGCCTTACCACTTGGCTATACTCCATAGGCCTGTTTTGGACGGTAGGAACGGGGATAGGGGGAAGGGAGAAGCAGGGCTCGAAGAACGAGCCGAGCCGTGCAAGGACGCGGGGATATAGCAAGTAAGCAGCAAGGTTCTCCCTTTATTAGTAGGACCGACTACAACAAGCTCGCGACTCTAATAGAAAGAAAGGGTAAGCTCTCTGCTCTATTTGCTTGCAATGCTATGCCTATCAAAGTAGGCGAAGGCTTCTGTAACCTTATACTCGTTATGCTGTTCGACTGAACTCGTTGGCTCTGCGTCCACCTTATTTTCTCTATCTGCTTCGTCACCGTCAGCATTTGGTACTCTCTCGATAGCTTCAATAGTTCACTGAAAGCCTTTGGTGTAATGAACCGCAAGCCCTTCAGAAAGAAAGACATAATATTGAATAGTTGAATGTTGATTCAAGTACCCTTGAAAGGACTAAAGGAACGGGGGAATGACTACCTGTAATAAAGCACAGGCTAATACGAGCCGACCAGAAGAAGCAAGGCTTAGATTACCAGATCCTGGACACAATCTTCCTAGAGATGGAGAGCCCCTTGCCTCGCCTTCTTGCTTACCTAGCTCTTGTCTTAGTGACTCTTCCTCTTTTCTAGGTTTTTTTCTGAGTCTTAATATGATAGATTATATTTTTCATTTGCTGGATCCGCCCCGATTCGATCAATAATGGGATTCTTGGCTAGAGAAAGGTTCTGTGACATGGACGCCCAGCCCAACTAACTCGGTCGGTTGGCCCACCTAAGAGATGATGAGATTCTCGATCGATTTGATCGAATTTTGAAAAGTATTTCTCACTATTCAGAACAGTGGAGCTTTCGATCAAGATCTTCTCGCCTCCCCCGTTTGAGCTCTCGCTCGAATCGGAACCTTTATGCGTTGGTAGGCTTTCGACTCAATCTAATAGCCTACCTATCGCTATCGGGCGCCAATAAAATAAAAGAGAACGTTTTCGCATGGGCTCATCATCTGATGCAGAACCGATGCGAGAGGGAGAATAAATATGGGGGAAGCGTGGATTGATAGCTTTCAAGAACCAGTGGAAAGAGTTCTTCCCTGCATTCCTTCCTTTTCCTTTCCAAAAAAAAAGAGGTTTTAGGCATAAAAGATTTGATTGAATGAACGCCACCTTGGTTGTTTTCAAACAAATCCAATCTTGGGCCAAGCGTTGCCAGCCGGCAATAGCCGAAGCCAAAGAAGGGTTTGATTCCACCTCAACTTAAAGAGAGTCAGTAGCAGAACTTGACTAAGCAGCTGCAGAGTTTCGCTCAGTCTGATCTAAGTAGCTAGGCTAAGAGTCAGACAGTAGGCTTCCGGTAGGGACAGGGATCGGGTGGCCTGACTGGCTCAACTAATTAGTAGAGGAGGAACTTGAGTTACTCGACCAGAAGAAAAGGTTAGAACCTGCTCGGCCGACTAAAGCTAAAGGGATAGGGGAAAGAAAACTGCTTGAATAACTAGTGGGTTACTACTCGATCGACTAAAACAGAAGTCAGGGAAAAAAAACCACCATCATACTGTCTTTTCCCTTAAAGAAAGTAAGGCATCCCAAGGCAGGGAAGGAATCTGAACCAAGGAAGGATTCTGCTGGAGCTGCAATCTCGGAGTTTCAAACTGACCGACCTTTAGGCACTGACGTGACTCTTCCACTTGTTGATGAGGAGAGAGATTTATTACTCGACTAAAAGGAGAGGGTAGCAGAATACCATTAAGAGAAATATCCCATTAGTGCTGCTCTTTCCTAGGTAAAATACCTAACAACGAGAATCTGGAGGGGTAGCATCAGGAGACTGACTTACTAGAAACTAATAGAATAGTGAAGGTTGTAGAGAAGGCTTCAACTAAGATAAGGGTACAGTAGCTCGTATCGAAGAATATTCCCGAGATGTGAATCTCACTAAAGCGGGGCCAAGCTTAGGAATTCGCTTTCCAGGACGGGCAAAAATGGGAGAAAATCTGCTATCCGGTAGATGAAGGGGGTTTGAATGTACGTTCTTTGCATGACTTGAGTGCAGCTTTTGCGATTAAGCTTTGGTGGCTGTTGAGAACAGGAAGTTCTTTGTTGGATGACTTCATGAGACATACAGGCAAAGGAACCACCGTTAAGCGCTGAATGCCTTCCTTCTCACTCTCCCACTTTCCAGAACAAGGAACTCTTTGGCTATACTGAAGCTGCTTTCCGGTGTAGTCGACGGGCTAACAATCGTTAGACCTGCCCTTCTATCTATTCTATTTCCTCGAAAGATTGAATCAGACTCCAAGATTGAAGTCCGTCCAGCCGCCACTGCTCACCCCATGTTACCACTTCTTAAAGAAGAACTTGAATTGGTGGACCTATAGAGTGTCCAATCCAATAAAGAGAGATGCTACTTCATTTGTTGATCGGTTTACCTGCTACTCTATTGCGCTAATACCTTTCTTCAACTCCTCAATCGGGGGGAATGCCATTCTTAAGATCTTTCGCTACCTTTCTTTCACAGGTGGCAGAATTCTAGACCATATAACCTTGCCAACTAAAGCGGACTACTCTATCGCAGTAAGGGCTTAAGCGATCGAAGTGACCTAACCTGGCTCCGGGCCCTCGGTCCTCTATTTCGTCTTTGGAACTCCTAAAATAGTTTACGGGCCTAGCTCAACGAAAAGGCAAGTCCTTCTCTTTCAAGAAGAGTTTAGTCTTCGGAAAATAGGCGGTTTCAGCTCTCTGGATGTCATACAATTCCTACTATTCCCATGATCCGCAATCAGCATCATCAGTATAGAAGCATAGAAGCATCATCGGCGAGCATTCTTCTTTTCATTTTCGAGATATGCCACCTTTTACGGGTATTTATGGCTATCAATCTAGTTTGAGAACGGTGTTACCGATTTAGGAAAAGTAGAAGTAATAGGGTGGTGAACCGGATAAGGCTCTGTATCCACGCCCAATGCGAGAAGGAATGGGGAAGTACATGGGAATAGTGCTCCTGGGCCGACGACAAGGGCAGATCCTTTAGCTCGAGACCTAAGCTAGCTGATTGAAAGCTGACAATAAATGAGCTAACAGTTGAGCTAATCTTTCTCTACATCGGCCCATATTCTATAGAAGAAGAGTCTCTAGCTTTCTTGACAAAACTCCTCTTTTTGTTTGAATTCCTACTGGATGCTAGAACTACCCGCATACCATACCAAGTCTAGAGCAGGATCGGGGCCCAACATTGATGGAGTCGGGATCGAGTAAGTGATTGATTCCGAAGGCGTATAAGCAGAAGTGCTCACCCGTGTGGCAAATGTTAGTCCGCCTATTTCCACTAATAAACGGACATCTCCATTTCAGATTTGTCTACTTTCCTAGTGGAAAAAGTGGATTAAAAGAACTAAGTTCGAAGACGGGTACCTCTCCGCGTACTACCGAAGTAGTAGTGGGAATCCCAGGATTTAGTCGGATTTGCCTATTCTATAGATGAATAGCACGAGAACCTCTCTTGTTGGGGGATGATCTCTCCCGCACATCAGGGGCTCTTTCTACCCCTCCCGCGGATGGATGCTATTGTCATCTCGGTAAGAGGATTTCGACTATTTATCCCACTCAAGGCGGGCACATTCCTTATTTCATTATTCGTTTTTGCTGCGGCCGGCATTAAGACATGCCTATTTTTTTAATACCGTAGAATAGGAGTAGGACAAGGATACCAAACCTTTTGATCGGTATTCGCCTTCTCTTAATAAATTAGAAGTTTTAGGAAGGGGACTTTAAATAGGTCCCTCAGCGACTTGGATTGATGCCTATCGGTAAGAGGAAGCTCGGGATAGGCGCTATGTGGCACACAACTGGTTCTATCGATGTGAATCAATAAATCACAGGGAAGTTTGGTCTTCAGAATCAAGGGGCAAATCATAATACGAGAGGGTGGCTCTAAGGTGCCATTTAATTTAGTAGTAGTAGCACTCATGGGATCTGGTCAACAAAGGTGTAACTATGAAGTCAGTCGGGCAGGAAGGATCGAGCAGCTGAATGAACAAATTGAGACTCTTGAGATGGATGTAGGGAGAGCTCGGCCAGTTGCCTTTAACGATTTCTTCGGCAATGGCTCCCAATCGGGGGTAATGGGACTGGGGGACGCGATGCGAGAAAGCGGAAAAACCAGAGCATTCGCTTTCTAAGACGCCTTATCCCCCCTATCCTACTTTCTCTAACATAGTTCTAGCTTTCTTTAACAGTTAGAGAAGGACTTTGAAGCAGAAAGAGGTGGGGAGAACCATCAGTTGGAGCACCAAAAAAGCTTGGAAAATGCCGCCTACCTATCCGCTACTCTCATTGATTAAGCCTGCCTGACTGTGAGACCGACTGGTCAAACAGAGACGACCCAAGGTTCTTGAACGTACGTTCCGCGGTTAAGCCCCTTAGCTTAGTAGAGGCTCGCTCCAGGCGGATTCCATTCTTCCTCACCCAGACCCGGCATAAGAGAAGGTAGAAAAGAAAGGGATGGATTTTTCCCTTTACAACAGACTTTCTCTGAACCACGGGAATAGATGGATCTACACAACTTTATTTATTCATTATCCTTCCACATGAAGGTGGCAGGAGAGAGCCGTTGTGATGCAACTCTACAAGCGAAGACCAGCGAATACTTTTTCCTCCCGGGGCATTGAACCGCGACGCAGAGACCAAAGGCATTTGCACACTGAAGGCTTGGGCATTTCAACAGCAGGGAAAGGAAAGAAGTCAGATTTGCACCCCATAGCCGTCTTCCTTGCCCCTTTTATACAACCCAAGGAAACAGCTAGAGATCATAGCCCTCTTTATTGTTTCGTCCCTTCGCAACATCGTGCTGACTAGAGTTTAACTACGCTGGAAGTCAGAAGTACAGATGTGTTTCCTTGATCGCAACCCCGATCTGTGAACTAAACAACAACAGCAAGGAACGGTTAATTAATCACCAACTGAATGGGCTACGTTCGAGCCTCTCTTAGGAGAGTCCCTTAACTTCGTCATACCAGCTAGAGTACAAGTTGATTAATCCCTTTCTATAAGCTATTTGACCTATTTTCATTCATTACGGGGCCAATTGCCGATTGGAATCTTGTCCCGATCCCGATGGTACCTCTACCTAGAACAAGGGATGCAAGAAGTGGATTGGCTAGGCGGCATGAGCGGTAGTCAGTCCTTTTTCTGTTGATGCGGAAGAAGCGGCATGGTTTTGCCCAAAAAGAAAAGAAGTTCACGCATTGGCAAACATATTTTCAAAGAGTAAGGAAGGGAAGACCTTAGAAAAAAGAAAATAATACATTTGACTCAACCCCGTGTTAGGACGAGCCTTGAAAAAGCCTATTTTTGATTAGTTTCTCCGAATTCAAAACTTTCTAATTGTGGCTTGTCTATTAGTGGAAATGGGCCGATGAGCTTTAGCCCCTGGGCGGGATCAAACAATTCTCTTTTCGAAGCCGTCCATTAACTAAAAAGGGCTTGAACCCGGGTTCAAATTCGAAGATATATGCCAATATAGCTTCAGTGGATCTAGTGGGAATGAGATTCTATGCCCAAGTCAGTCTCTTATCTTAAGAGTCAAGCTTGCCTAACCGCAGAAGTAGGACCGAGGACCAAGAGCTCGGGAAAGAAAGATCGGGCATCCAGCTTTGCCGTAAGAACACTGACTTCGAACAAAGAAAGACCGGGCGGTCTGGCTCCAGGTGTGCCCCTGAGATAGTATCTCCTCTTTAGGGCGTTAAAGCTAGTTATTTCTTCCATCTGTTCAAAATAAAGCTTATAAAATGAAAGGAGTCCCCAAGACTGGACCTCCAACGTACCGCTTCGTCCGCAGCATGCCTTCTTCCTTCTTGTTCCTAGGGCGGGTTGGGACAACTAAGATATTATCAGTGGTAGCAAAAAAGCTGGCACAAATGCCTACCACTACGGACACACCCAATGCGCTTCTTAAGGAAGAAGCTTCAGACCGCTAGGCAGAGACTCTGGTGGCCTAAAACCGAGGGATTCGTAAAAAAGCTACTGGAATGGTCTGGCTCTTCCATCGACCAAGTCCAAGCGGGTCCTTTTTACCGATTTGATGTGGCTGTTCCAGTACTGAAATAAACTCGCTTTTCCAATTCAAACTTCTAGTTATCATATAACTATATAGTTATACATAAATATGAATATGGATGCCGTTGCTGATTCGGATCATCTCAATCTGTGAAGAACACACCTTATCTACATATGTCTCAATGACCATATTGATTAGATATTGGAGAGGCAAGAACTAAAGGTTTTGATTCCAGTTGAGAAGAGCCATCGAACCAGATTTGTCATAAAATGGAGATTCTTTCCTTTGCTTCCTTATCAGAGAGGGGGCCCCCTTAGGGTTATGGGTTAGGGAAGCGGGGCTTATTTATTGAAAAAGGGGGGTGGGGAAGGTCCGGAAAGCCCTCACTTTATTGATGGGACATTTGGATCCTCTTTTTCTCTCACCCGGACCCGGTTCTGGTTCAGGAAAGGGTCAACGCAAGGATCTTACTTCGAAGCAATCTCTGGAGTTTTCCCTTATTCGAACGGGTCTTGCAAGAAAATAAAATTTCATATTGAGCTCCAAATATACGCTATTGGGATGGGATGGCTCCTACTAGCTCCCCCCCCCTAAGAACCGCACGTGCGAGTTCCCCCGCATACGGCTCAAGTGGCGGAGGCCTTTCCTTCGCGCTTGGTAAGCGCTTCGCTGTAGCCAAGCTTCGACCGCGACTGCTCGTCGCTTCTGGCCGCCTTATTCCGTCACCCGAGATCCAAGTCAGCACCGGCAAAGATCTCTTGATTCCTCGCGGCCGGGCCGGCTTGGAAGCAAGCTACCTCTTGCCTATCTTCACCCCCTTTCCCCTTTTAATAATAAGGTAAGCTTCCAAAGCTCCTTCCTTTAGCTGGGTGAGCCTTCGCTTTTTGGATCGTCTTCTGCCCAATGCGGTACCCCCGTTTTTTGGTTCCCATTGGGTTTACCTTGTTCACAGGTCGACCCCATGGCAGCAAGAAAAGGCGATCTTGTGCTATACTCCGGTGATCTCTTTCCCTTAACCTTAAAGGGCACGCAAACTCCCATCGTGTCCCAGATCACATTCCGTGAATCGAAAGGGGAAGCCTACTCATCTATCAGCTCCTCTCGTAGATCGGTGCGGTTTTACGAAGCGTCTAAGCACAGTTCACTCACGTTGATCAATCAAGAGGGTTGCCGCCACTCCTTAAGGTTACCTCTTCGCGAAATTGGCGAAGTTCCGGAAGAATTGATGCCATTTTCGTTCAACTGGGACAGCCGCTTACTTAGAGTTTTCGGGTTGTATTCCCAAGCACCTTTGGTTATTGGTTGTGGTAGGCAAACATCCTTTACTCTACTGTTCTCGCCCGTCCAGAAGGGGTGGGGATCGAGCTCGGACATCCGGGAAATAACCTCACCTTTGAGGCAAAGTCTCGATTTCATCTATGGGTATCTTCCAATCCGTCTTTTTTGAAGCAACTAAGAGAAGTCTTGCATTTATTTCATCAAAGACGAAATAGCCTACTTGGAAGACTACAATACGTTATTTCCTTAGACTTTCATAAGAATGGAAATGTCAGTTTAGGAAGGTAACTTAGCCGACCCGCTACGGGACTAGGGAACATACGACGAGAGGGCTTTTTCCACTAGACGGCATTCCAGTAGCAGTTGGGGTTATGATGATTAGTTCTATTTCCATGATATTGAATGTTTTTTTATCCGGGATAGGAGGCCAACCAGTTCTGCCTTTACTACGGTAACTTCAGAGCTGCAAGTGTTGCAGCTGCTAGTGTTCCGCATAAGGATATGGTTGTGGAGGTTTCTGATCAGCCCCGGAAATATACTGTTATACATGATGATTATGCTGTTTTGTTAGCTAAGAAGGAGGAAGAGGCTGCCCATTCTGTTTCGGATTCCGAGCTATATGACAAAGGTAATCTTCTTCCAGAATTCAAGGTATTTAGCAGCCGGTTGTCACGGAAATTAGGAGCTCATAATAAGCAGAAGAAAAGGAAAAAGAAGGATTACTTCAGCCAGCCAAGAACGATCTTTACAAGGTCTCAGCAGCTTGTGTGACTGTCAATAAGCTTTGAGGAATCCCTCCTTCTCTTCGTTAGTAGTTCTGCCTTACCACTTGTCTATACTTGACCTGTGGTTCATGGATTGTATGTTTGTTCAAATCTCATACTATTATGAAAACATTGCAATCTTGATGTTCTTGTTGTCCGTAATGAGCCTTTCTTTTGAAGGAGAGTCAGAAGTTGCACGCCGTGAGGAACGAGACCTTGTCTGCGAAACCATGGCATCTAACCACTGAACCTACTTGAATCTGAACTACGACTATAACTAAGTCTCAACTTGCAAAGGAATAAATGAACACGAAAATGGAAGTTTTGATTCCCTACTGAGCTACTACAGCTTATAGATTTCAGTTGCACTTGAGACACCTTACAGAGAAGGCAAGTCTCCAATATGAATCGATGGGAGTCTTCCGGTTCGGGCCCAGAGGCTGATTCAAGTGAATGTAGAGATGAAAATGGCACAGACATTGCCTTTGCATCGGAACTAGAGCTTGAGGCTTTATCTACAGCAGCAGATTCGGGTTCTGTAACAACTGATTCACAGCAGAAAAAGTAAGCGAAGTCTGCCCTTTCAGTAAGAACAGAGTCTTCTGGAAATCCTAGCGCATGGGGAAATATCATTGCTATTACTCAAACAAGCATGAAACGTATGCTTGCATATTAGTCCGTAGGTCAAACCAAGGATTCTCTTCACAGTCTTAAAGGATGTATCTCTCCTTTGCGCTGACTTATGCTCTGCGAGCTAGGAGCGCATCATCGGGGCAGGGCGAAAACGACCATAGGACTTGGGTCAGGGAAGCTCTAGACAAGTTGTTGAAGAGGGAGATGAAAACAGGCCGAAACCCACTACCAACAAGATGATAGCAACAGGCGTTCCGCTACGCGCCTTTCAGTCGAATAAGAAATTACGTTGGACCTCTCCGAGTAATAAATACCGCTACGCGCCTATTAGTCGAGTAATTGGCGTTCCTCGAGAGTATGAGACTGAGCCGGCTACCGTACTTCGTGCTGGAACAGGAGAGGTATATTCCCACCTAACAACAGTAAGGACAGAGAACAGCTAACAACAGTACGAAGAGTATGACCGCTGACCTTCTGTGGAAAGAAAGAAAAGATATTGATTCTACGGGTTCCTCCTACCTACTTGAACAGATAACTAACTACACCTACTGGACTGGCTACTCTGCTTCTAAGGGCGGCGTAGCCGGTTAACAACAGATACAATAGTTCCCATCCGAACAAAGAGAGGAGGAGATTCTTAACTGACAGCAGAACGCAGATCGTACTTAGCTACACATGATAACTCAGCCAGGGACCTACGGACAACAGATGAACTCTTCATGCTACTTATTCCCAGAGAACAAAGAAAGGAAGTGGAAGCTGCACAGCGGGAAGCAGACACAACCCAGAAACAATACCTGCAAGACGGAGAAGGGGAACTTAGTGGTAGACCCCTTCTCCTATCCCACGTATCAACGGGAGGACTGCTTCGCCTACTTCACGCCTACTCATACACATTCCGCCCAGAAGAAGGAAGACTCTTAGTTGTTGAATGCGAGTCACTACATAGGTGGAATTTGATAAGCTCCTTTAGGCCCGGCTAGCCCGTAGAGTCTTAGGGGTTTTCCCACTTTCCCTGACGCAAGGTCGGGGTCTTTACGAATAGGACAAATATACACCAACCCTTTGAAGGATGAGGTTCCAGTTCGCCATTCCTTTTATTTATAGGCTTCCAGTCTCCTCAGAAGTCCGCTCTTCTATCTTCGCAGAATTAACCTGGGTCTCTTACTTTACTAACCTTCGCGTCTAGGACATGATGTCTTTATTTAAGATGTCAATCGTCTTGTTATTCTCAATAAATTCTTCCAGGCCTCTCTACGGGATTGGAAGAAGGAGAGGAGAAGGAGAGAGTGAAAGGAGATAAGTAGATGTTCTCACAGACGGAGATGCCAGTGAGAATACTGAACAGACAACACTGAGGCACAGCCTAAGCTCTTTGACCATAAACCAACAAGCTTGGAGTCATATAACTATGGACTTCATAGAGAAGCTCCCACTCTCAGAAGGACATGATACTGTAATGGTCGTGATAGACAGATTGACCAAATTTGGTCATTTTATTCCCCGTTTACTTCCTCTATAGTTGCCCAGCTCTTCCTGAACCACATTTTTCGATTACATGGCTTGCCCCTTAGTGACCGTGACAAGCTTTTCACTAGTGGGTGTTCTGGCAAACATTATTTCAGCTACTGGGCATCCCCCTCACGTATACCACTGCTTATCATCCGCAAGGAGAGGGTCAGAGTGCGCGCCTCAACCAGTGCCTTGAAACATACCTGAGATGTTTTACCTCGGAAAAACCAGCAACTTGGAGCAAGTGGATTCCTCTAGCGGAATGGTGGTACAACAAAAATTTCCACTCGAGCATCGCGATGACTCCCTTCGAGGCCCTGTACGGAGTGAAACCAGTACCCCTTCCACTGGGACCTTACCAAGACATGGTTATCCCTGCAGCTGCTGATTTGCTTCAACAAAGAGCTAATGTGTTGTCTTCCCTCAAAGAACATTTGGAAAAGGCGCAGAACAGAATGAAGTTCTTTGCGGACCGTAAGCGCAGTGATCGAGAGTTTCAGGTTGGCGACTGGGTATATCTCAAGCTCCAACCTTACAAACAACAATCAGTGGCCATTCGCAACAGCCGGATCGTAAGTTGAAGCAAAAACAAGTTTATATGCCTAAAGTTGGCCAGTATTTAGAAGCCTGCTACCGAAATGGAATTCCTCGGTCGATAACTTTCATGATAAAGCAGAATTTCGTTGGACCAATAAGCAAGAGAGTACCTTCTCGTTTAAGTCGAGTCACTGAGCGCCCACCGGGTTGATTGAAAGTGCCCCTACGGACTGGGACACCTTCTTCCAGAGCATTCTCACCATCTGTACTAGCCTTGCATGAAAAAAGGATGAACCATGAGGAATTCTCCACTCTATGAATTCATAGCGCTCTTGGGATGAGCATGTGTTTTGCAGTAGGTCAAAGTGAAATCATAAATAAGCACGAGGAGATGCTAGGCTGATCAAAAGAAGAAGGATTAGCGAGAAGTATATCTAACTTTCTTCCCTTATTCCTTCCTATCATAGTTCCTACTTTGAAATCTCGCAGGAGAATAAAATAGTAGACTAGGGATTCTATCTGGACTGAAACAGTATCAGCTAACTGAGACTGAGAATAAAGAAAGAGAACAGAGAATATGCATTCGGTTAAGCTTCAGCTTCAACTTCCTTTCCTGAAACTGATAATGCTGCTGCTATCTTCACAGAAGGATTTCCCGCTCTTGGTCTACTTCTTTCTTCTGGGATAATCCCAACAGCTACTACTTATTCAAAGACAATAGAAAGCTAGCTACAGAGGAGTTTACCGCCTCAACAGAGAAAGAGTCTTCAACTGAAACCGGGGAATCCGCATAAGAAAGAAGCTCGGCTTACCTAATGAGGTTTCCTTCTTTTTGGAAAGATAGAATAATGGAATTCCAAGCAAGCTAAACAGCCCTTGCTTGCATTCCGGTAAGGCACTCAATGAAACCATTCCCTTTAAGGCTCCAAAAGAGGTTCTTCCTTACTCTATCAAGTAAGCAAGTAAACCACCTTCATATATATAGAAGATTGAAAAAGATAGGGCTTTTATCCATACCCTGATAGCGTTAACCCACTCATTATCTTAGGTATTATCAAAGCGCTTAGTCGAAAGACTCAAAACTTTTGGTATCCGCCGCATGGCAAAGGGTAGATAGAATCTCCGAGTAGCCTAAAGGTGTGATTTAAGTGTTTGTATCTTTTTACTTTGAAGTTGCGTACGCCGCGTCAGTGAACGTTGCCGATGTTGGAACATCAGCCGAAAACAAGCACCCGGTGAGCAGCTTCGCTCGGTAGCAGCTTCAATGGCTCTGCCAACACAGATCGCCCAGCAGCTGGTAGGAAATAAGGGACTCAGATCTAATGGGCTTAGAGGAAGACAAACTGTCACACCATTCTGAGGAAGTTTACTGGTTCAACTGTGAAAGGAGAGAAGGTGAACTCGCAATAGTTCCGGAATGGAGTTCTATAACTAGAATCTCACTTCATATCCAGGTAACCGTAGCCTACCTTGTGGGTAAGGTGGTTAGGTTTTTAAGTCAGGAATAGAAGAAAGTGAAAGCAAGAGAGGGAACGAGATATACCTTCTCTCAAGGTAGTTTACTTGCTTACTTGTTAGAGTATGGATCCTCATCAAGCTGCATGCATTCCTTCTTCTTCTTAGAGCCTGGTTCGTACCGAAAGTTCCTTGCCTGTAAACAATTACCAAATGATGTCGAGTCAAGAGCACCTTCCGACCTGGCCTTACTATAACCAACCTCACAGATCCAACTCAATCTTTTACACCGATGTATCGACCTGGTCATCATAAGAAAAGAAAAAGGGGGATATGAAATAACAGATCCATCGGATGGACGTCATGTGGTTGATATTGTCCCTCCACTCCAGGACTGTTTCAGAGCCGCTTCACGGAGGTTTTTGTCTAGGGAATTTTTCCTTTTCTTTCGTAGTTTTCTCGTCTAATGTAGGGTTAGTAACTTCTTTTCTTTCATCTTCTTCAGTGTGTATGCTTTTATCTGTATTCTTCTCATAATCATCGAGTAATTCAGGAAACATAGTCCATCTCATTCTACTCGTTCTATTAGGTTTCTCGTCTTCTATAGATCTATTCGGGTTTTCTTGTTTATCTACTTCTTGTTTCTCTCCTATCGGGGATACACTACTTTTGTCTGTGTCTTCCGAATGTGCTAGTCTCTGTTCTATCTCTCGTTCCTTCTTAGAAAAGATTTGATCGAGAAGATGACCCTTCTCTGTCTCTAATTGATTGATTTGTTTCCTTAGTCCTCTTATTATTTTAATTCCAATGTTATCTAGAGCGGACAAGTCTGAGATTTCAATAGGTTCGGTATCAATCCATTTTGAATGATCTAGAATTATGGCTTTCCTCTTTAAGTAAAGTGAAGTCAAATCAATGAAGTGAACAGCCCAACAGGCGTATGCATTCATGAAAGATGAAGTCTTTCTCTTTGTTTTGTTTGAAGCTTTGCCAGGAAGCTTCTACTTCAATTTTGAAGTAGAAGCCTTCTTTCCCCCGAAAGACAAGACCTGCAACTATAGGAAAAAGCTTCTCTTTGATAGCAGTCATAGGGGAGAAAAGAAAGGATCTGATCGTAGATGGAGACTTATGAAACCTGTGTGGGGAAGGGGCGGATGTAGCCAAGTGGATCAAGGCAGTGGATTGTGAATCCACCACGCGCGGGTTCAATCCCCGTCGTTCGCCCATCAATAAATGGACCATTTCTTTCGGAGACACAAGACAAAGTAAACCAGATGGAGTTACGGAAATTACCTCCCGTTCCGAATTATGGTTAAAATCTTGTGCAAGGCAAGAGTTGTCTCAGTCTAAGAATAGATCATCCCCAAATCCTGAAAGTCCCGTCCAGGATCATGGTCTATCGCAAAATCAAAACCCTGGGGGGCATCCCTATAGAGCCAAAACGCAGTTACCCAACGAGAATTTCTTTTTCTTTTTAGTGTATCTCCGATTGACCCGCCCGGAATTCAATCAAGTTCGAAAAGATGTGACTTGACTTTAGAAAGATTATTAAAAGAGTGACCCTGAGCATAGGCCGACGCATGCTCATTCTATTTTCCCATAGTGGCATTCTCCTTCCTGATTCCAGAGCAGAGAGAGGAAATCTGTCTCATTCGGGGAGATAGTCAAGCATTTTGATACCGGGCTCAGAGAAGAAAGATGCAAAGGCAGGGATTGAGTGAAGCTCTTCCCCTCTCTCCAACTAGTCGCCTTTTCTACTCTAGTTCTTTATATACTCGCTTCAAGTATTCCGCTCGCTCTAGCTATCGCTTTTTCAAAGAAAAAGCTCTTACGCTTAATCGCTCTTACGTTACTTCGTAACTCGATAGTATTCTCATAAAAAAGCTAAGATAGATCTAATAGTTCGCGGAGAGGAACTGGCCAGGAGAATAAGAAGATTTGAGAAAAAGAATTCTTATCCCAAGTCGAGTGACAGGGCTTGACCTTTACGGATGGCTTAACTGATCTAATTATAAGTACATCGCTAACAGGTTTGCTTGAAATACGCCTTTCAATCTCTTACCTGTTTTCCTAAGCAAACTCTCATTGGCTGGCCGGAAACTTGCCTAGAAATTCTCCAACTCCAGTCTTCTCTTCTCTTTAAGACCCTAACCGGATTCTGCTTGAACTGAGAATTCAATATCCCATGGGGCTCCATACAACGAGGAGGTTGGAAAAAGGCTAACTATAGCGCTAAATAGAAGGAAATGAAACATTCTATTATCTCTTCCTTGAGGTGTGTGACCATTGTCCTAGTTGAGTGAGGAGGGCTTGAAAGGTTAGAATTCAGCGGAATGACAGTGGGGACTTGCACAGCAGATGTTGAAAAGAGCGGATCTTCCTTATGAAGCTCTGACTCCTTAGAAGAGCTTAGTGTGAAACTAAGGATAAGGAAGGTTGAAACCGCTAAGGTACCTCGCTCATTAGTCACTTCCCCTACATGGTCAACTCTTGCCGGGTTAATGTATTTGAATGAATCATATATTCATTATTACGCGTAGAGATACCTATTTCTAGTGGTTTGTTCCTGCATCAATAGTAGCTTGAAGCTATAGTTTAAGAGAAGTGACAAGATCATCAAAAAGGGAGGCACTCTGACTATACGATTGGTAGGAAAGATTTTAGACTTGAGCATATGCCTTCTTCCTCTATGGATAGGGCGACGTGACACGCAATGGATCGGTTAGAAAGATGAATAAATTGATCACATGTCCCCTTCTCAACAACCTTTCCCACATAAGTAGATAGAGTCGATTTCCTATCCTTGGTCAACCTAAGGCTTTGACTTCCCTAGTAAATAGGTCATGGTCTTCCAGACTAAACAAATCATTGTTTGGGTCAAAACAATACCTAACCCGTGGATACCTAGGCACTCCAGAGCCTCTATTCCGAGGTAACTTTCAACAAATGAAAGAATGCCGATACGGAACGCTGAGAAGAAGCTCTTTGCAAAGTACTTCTTCCTAGAACTCCATTTTGTCCTTTAAGAAAGCCCTTTTCTCAACCCACGTAGCGGAATCACTACAGTCGAAAGATGAGCTGTCCAATTCCTTTTATCGTGGCTTTCTCGGGTCTTTCTGGCTGATGATGGTTAGCATTAGCTGATTTCTCACTTGCCGGAATGAGGCTATCAGTGATTGAGTTCCACGAGGGTGATGAACGTCTAAGAATGACATCAGTAGTTGCAATTCTGCTTTCGTGAGAGTAGTACCTATCCTAAGTAGGAACTAGCTAAGTGTCCATTGATCAAGGATATTGGCCAAAGCCAGAAGTGGGCCAAGCTGGAGTTCTTGTTCGAATGAGCGGGTAAGCAAGCAGGTACGCCCGAGTTATGTAATAGAACTACTAATCAGTCTTCTCATCTCTAATCCAGCTAATTCCTAACAAGCTACGCACCTTCTTGTACTTCTAGCCAAGTAAGGCTGTTGAGTTAAAGGGTAGTCAGATAATAGGCAGATGGAGGGCCTATTCTGGACCAATTAGAAAGAAAAATCCCGATGCTGTTATGAATGAGTTTATGTCTTAAGAGAGCTAGTAGTTATGAGTTTGTAGCTAAAGTAAAACTGGAGCTAGGAACGTAGCAGTGAACGGAGCTAACGGGTAAACGAGTGAGCTTAGCCCGTAGCCGGGTAGGGAACTGTTGTTGCTTAGGCCGGGTAAACTTAGGCTTAGGAAAGGTAGTTTACTTGCTTGCTTAGCTCGAACATGCCAACAGCATTTCGTTCACTTACGCAACATTCACTCGTTTACTTGTTAGCTAGCCCTATTCCGCTTTCAGGGAATCTAAATTAAAGATGGTAGTCAGTGGTGTGCTCGTTATAGGATGCTTTTTAGATAGCTAAGCGACTACCTTAGTTGATGGTGGGAGAGCAGCAATGAGTGCAGCAAAGTAACTTATCTTCCCTAAGAAGGAAAAACTGAGCAAGATAGCCTCCGCTTCTAGAGAGAAATCGAGATGTGAGAAAAAGATTTTCTTCACTAGCCAAAGATAAAGCACTAATAATGATTGCTAGCAGATGTTATGAAAGAAAGGATAGAAGACTGGGGAATGATTGTTGATTATACGAGAATTCCTCCATTCTTGCAGTGCTTATTCCATAAAAGGTATTCTAATATAAAACTTGAAGCGGTTGGAGCTAGAGAAGGCCTGTGTGACAAGCAAGCAATGGGAGTTCGAACCTCCCTCGATCTATTCTATGGTGATTAAAGCGCGTGTTTACCTTTTTGAAAAAGATGCCTGCTCTCCTAAGCATGAAAATTTCCTTAACTCAGAGAATGCTTTGGTACAGAAAAAGCTGTTGGTTTAAATCAATGAATCTGTGTCTAAAGTTCATTCCAAGCTAGTTCAACAATCATCCGTCTTTCCTATGATTTCATCTGTTCCAGCTCGATCGTCCCCTCCCAAAGAAATGGATCTTATTGCTTGGTATAAGCAAGAAAGAGTCAAAGAAGCAAAGCCTCTCCATCTCTTTTAAAGTCTTGGATGATATGCTGCTCATTAGGAACTCTATCTACTTTAGGAGATTCTGGTAGAGATAAAGACACCATGGATGGAAATATCGAAAAAGTGGGCTTATTCAAATGAGAATGATTGAACTCAATAGCAAGAGTGCCATCTGGTCTCCTGGATATAGTAGATTCAGTTGACTCAATCGGCTTTTGTCTGTGTTCATACATTTTCTCATAATTAGTTACCCGGGAGTAACCGTATGAGTTCTGCACGAGAAATCCGCCGAGGGACATGAGTACAGGAGGCTGATTGTCCTTCTTCAATGTTAAGAATGAGAGCTTCCTTTCCACCAGGAAGAGAGAGATAATATGCATGATTTTGCACACGAGAAACCATTTGATAATGGAGAGTGGAAGTAATAGCTTCATGAGCTTGAGCTGCTCCTAGAATATGCATTTTTACCTTCAAAGCTTCCAGGATCTAATAAAGAAATATTTAGGATGCGTGCTAACAGAAAAGAAGAAAGTCCGGAAGTCATCAGGTACGGTTTAATCATCCTAAGCTACCTCACCGCTGTAAGTCCAGGTGGAAATAGCAGCGGATCTTAGCTCTTTGGCGGGGTAAGGGAATTGAATCAGAAAGCAGGACAGAATAGGCTTATACTGCTCTAGAAAGAACTTCCCTTGAATGCTATTGATATTGAATCAGTTGTGGGACTTTACTGCCTTAAGCGTCTTTCTCCCTCTAGAAGCCAACCTAGGCCTTCTCTCTGCTTTGAATATCGTACTTTTTTCGAGCGGCAAAAAGGTGTCGATTTCAATGGACGTCGTAGAGCTCAAATCTCTTTTCAACTCATTTGACCGAGAAAACGAAACTGACACGCAAGTTACTTTATTAAATTAAGGAAAAGGGGTTGAAGCCATAACGACGGGGTTGGCTGCGCGTGAATTGAATGTCTATCGCTCGTACCCAAGGTTGGATTGCCTCGGGGAGTCTATCCTTCTTATTGATAGCATTGGTCTCGGAACGCCCCTCGCTGGGCAAGTTCACTCTTTCTGCCGGGGAAAGAAGTCGAATTTGGGAAGGTGTGGTATAGTTGATCACTTCTGCTCCAGTTGAAGGCCTACGCGCAGCTAATGCCGAGATTCGGCTTTTTTTCCATAAATGTTGATATAAGAACGATTGGAAACCGATTGATCAAAGAGCTTGATTCGCTTACGGAGTAAGGAGTAGGGGAAAGGGGGTAAAGGAGAGAGAAGACCGGGTCGGGTATGACCATCTCTCACTGAAGGAAAGGGAATTTGAACACGAATAGGTTCGACAATGAGGCTAGTCAACTCTTATGTCCCTCGTGGTGCTTTGAGTCAATGAAATTGTTAACTTTCATTCAGTTGTCTCATGCCGCACGTCCTATCAATGGCTGAGAGCTCTCTTAGTCTACTCTTTCTTAGAAGTCAAGATCAGTGGTGCTACTTGGATCTTTTCCTGATGGAAAGTTTGTTTGAAAAAATGAAATCAATAGTAATAGGAGAAGGGACAAATGCCACAGAAAGAGAAGAAAACCGGGTCAGTTGGAATCTCTTCCATCTTAGTCTAAGCTATCTGAATGCCGTTGTGAATTCCAGAACTGGGCGCGAAAGCAGCCAACCAGAGAGAAGAAGTCGTAGGGTGGGATCGACTCCCCAACGAGATTTTTAACAAATTTCGTATAAGGGATCAGACCACTCCTGGTGTTCGAACTAGTCATGTTGGGTCGGCTTCATTCGTATCCTTATCCTTTCGGTATGCCGCTCCAAAAGCAAGGAGCGAGAGTACAGAGCTTTAATCATATGAATATCTTTCCCCCCTATAGAAAAGATCCTCAGAGAGGAGACAGCCCATTTCTGCCAGCCGTGAAGAAACTATTTATTAGGTCTATGTCGATGAGAAGTACTATTTTGAAGAGAATTTTCAAAAGTTTGGTACTACTTTTCATTACTTCCTTTCTTATGAACTTTTACTTTACTTGGGCGTGGGCGTGGCCCATTCCATTTATCGATGCCCTCGATTGGCTTCTTTCTTTAATGGAGGGCATTCCTATTTACGGCGGAGACGCTGGAAGGGGTGCTAGCTCTTCGACAGAACCAAGGGTTCCCGATCTCAATGTCCCCGCACCTGAAGAAGATCCAGGGGATCGGTGCAGGATCGAAAGAACCTTGGATCAACTTGAATGGGACAAGATTCAAGAACAAAAGGATACCTTGGCCGAACAGATTAGCCCTCTGATTGAATCGGAGAAGGCCCGACTCCGAAGAAGGTTATGGCACCGAAACTTGGGTGAACTTCCATCACCAAATGAGATGGTAGAAATAATCATAAACCGCTTCGCCAGCGAAGGTGCCCGTAATGCCAACAACCCCAGTGTCCCCAGGGCGAATTTCCGATACTTGAAAGCTTGGTTGACACGAGCACAACTTTCGACGGAACAGAATGGGAAAGGAAATTTGAGTATAAAAAATCATATTTCAACAATCCTTGAAGAATCTTTCAAATAGCTTGACTTTGTTGCCTTGTTTACATTAATGATGGCCTTTTTTTTTGATCTCATTCATATTGTCTTTTTTTCGAAGAAAGAGGTTCAGCTATCTTTTTGAAGGCGATAGTTCACAGTGCTTATTCTATATATACTTGAAAGGCCAACTCATGTTTCCACTCTATTTTCATTACGAAGATGTATCACGTCAGGATCCGTTGCTCAAACTGAATCACGCGAACGTTATGGAAGTTCCTGGATTATGTAAAATAAGAGTAGTACCAAAGGCTTCTATCAAAAATGGAAAATTGGCTATGGAGATTCCGTGCGGTCAGAAATGTTTACAGACACAGAGGTCTTCGACAGGAAGGTCGTTTCGATCCAATCCATTCTTGGGGTTAAATAAAGACAAAAAGGGATATGTCAGTGACCTAGCACGACAAAGCACTCTCCGAGGGCATGGAATGTCTCATTTTTTAGTCAGAATCTCCACAGTAATGTCTCTATTAGATTCTCCGGTCGAAATACGGGAAAACTCTATTCAATTCTCGATGGAAACGGAGTTTTGCGAATTCTCCCCAGAACTGGAAGATCATTTCGAGATCTTCGAACATATTCGAGGGTTCAATGTGACTATTGTCACTTCGTCCAACACACAAGATGAGACTTTACCACCGTGGAGCGGCTTTTTGCAAAAAGATGATGGGGCCCCACCAGTAGTCGCCAAGAGTCCCACCGATGTCCCAAGCCCCCTTAATAGATATCAAATTTCCATTGTCCAATTAGAGAAATTCACTTATAGACTGAAAACGATTCGTTGGCTCTTTAAATCACTGGGAAACGCTCTTCAGGGTTGTGAGAATCTCTTAAAAACCAATCGTTGAAAAGTCTTCTGTCTATGCCTGTGCCTACAAATGGGAGAGGGGAAGCATCTTCTTGAAGAATTACAACATCCAGGGGAGAGCGACGTCTATGGTCGGGTTTGAAAGGCCCTGGAGAAGCATAGCCGCTGAGGCACCTTTTCTTACTCAAGGATGGATAAACTTGGTTGAAACGGGGGAGTTGGCTGATAAAGATGGACAGTAAGGATCGCGTAATTTATTTTGCTTAGTGAAGGTGGAGGCTGACATGGTATATGCGTGAGTTATAGGGAATTTGTTCGGTGTCTCAGGGGTTGTTCCCATTTTTGGATTTGGCTAGAGAGGGGCCAAAGTAAGACAGTGAAAGAGTGTAACTTCCGTTTTCACGTACTGAGAGGCAGACCCTTGTATCATGGTTAGTCTTTGGCTTGCTTCCATGATAAGGGGAAGGGGAGAGGTGAGGAGGGCCCCTTCAAGCAGACTACTTTACTAGCTTGAATTCATTCAAAGTACAGGAACTGCTTTAACAAAAGGGCTCGAACTACAGTGATCTGAGACCTTCTTCCCTTAGTCTGGGAGGTAGGTTATGTAGGCGACAACCCTTAATAGGTTGTTTCGATCCCAAAGGGCAAAATAATCGATGAGTAGTATGCCTGGTAAGAACCTTCTCAAGTAGAGAAAGATAATATAATTTTTTATAAGAAAGATGCTAAGGCCGATATTCCTGACGTTAAGAATCTCCTCTTATGCTTCGCCAGCACCCAATAAGGACCACAAAGTGCATTACTAATGACCACTGGAGAAGATCCCTTGCCTCTGCTCCTTGATAGAGCCGCTCAAGGAGTTGCTTCTTTTATCGCTTTACTATTATTGCTTCTTTGCCAATCGAAAGAGGAAGAGTTGCTCAGGAGTTGATTAACCAAGTGGAGTGGAGAATCAAGTCGTTGTCAGTCCTCAACTGGAAATATCGATGATACTGCAAGGTTTTAAGCAGGAAAACCCACTTTAGAACCTGTTCGCCGGGTCCGGCACATGAGATAGAAGCCTTTGAAGCAAGGAAAACTGCATCTGAGAAAATTTTGTATTTGAAAGTCTAGGTATGACGATAGACTTTACGCAGTTGAGAATCATATTTCTTTCAAAGTATGGGTTGTGAGTCGCTTCCAAAGCCCCGGGTGTTTAATAAATAAAATAATCTAATGGAAGCTAAAGCTAGAAATAAGCAAAGGCAATAGCCGTTTCCCGCGCCGTATAGAAAGACGTCTGATCACGGAATCAATACAAGATTCTCGTCCTCCCTTTGTTTGAGAAGAGGAGGTTGACTAGTTCAATGGACCTTACCTGAACAAAGGAATTTCTCTTCATCACTGCGCCCT